ATACCACCGAACCACCTTATTTTTATTCCCTCTACGAGGGAGAAAGAAAATTGACGAACCCGCGGATATCGGCAAAACAACAATTATTGTTAACCAAGGAAAATAACTCGTGGTAAAGACAAGATAGACTTTGACCAGAAAAACCCGCGCTCGGAATAATTTCTCGAGTACGGGTTTTTGTCGGTAAAGAGGAATCAAATGGATTCAAGTGGATTTTTCTAGAACGTATCAATAAGCTAGACCCATGCTGCGAGTTGTCTCATGCCATAAGTAAACCCGAACACTCAAGAAATCTGTTGGACAAGCGGATTCGCATCTCTTACAACCTACACAGTCCTCTGTTCTTGGAGCAGAAGCAATTTGTTTAGCTTTACATCCGTCCCAAGGTATCATTTCCAATACATCTGTGGGGCAGGCTCGTACACATTGAGTACACCCTATACATGTATCATAAATCTTTACTGAATGCGACATTGGATCTATAAATTTTTTGAACTTTATGAATTTTCGATCTGGCTTCATTAGTAATTGAATTATATATATTATGTTGTAGACGCCAGACGAATCAGTGGTTTACCAGAATTTTTTTGATAATCAATCTATTTCTGGATCTGTTCATGAGCAAGGGCCAAGATACTTTGATTTCTTACGTTTCAACAAGCATGGTCATACGAATCATACATGCTAGTTCTAAATTAGTGAATATATTGTAGATATCTGTCTTTATTTATATCATGAATACTATTTATTCAACAAATTCGATTGATTGATACGAGTTGATTTTCTGTTACGATGGATCGATGAAACAATAGCCGGCCCAATAGCTGCTTCAGCGGCTGCAATAGCTATAACAAAAATAGAGAAAATATCTCCCTTTAATTGACGACTATCAAACAAATCAGAAAATGTTACGAGATTTATATTAACCGCATTCAGTATAAGTTCAAGACACATAAGTGCTCTAACCATGTTTCGACTTGTGATCAATCCATAAATACCGATAGAAAATAAATAGGCACTCAAAATAAGTACATGTTCGGTCATCATTGACCAACCCCTCATCAATCTTGATTCATTTCAATATGAACAACAATTTCACCGATTTAATTAGAATATAAATTAAGTACGAAACAAAGTAAGGTATTAGTAATGGATCGAACTAAACCCCTTTCAATTTCATATATGAACAATAGAATATGAAAATGGAACTGAAGGAAAATGGATGTGATAACATAGAACAAAACAAGACTTTATTTATTTGATTTTGGATCTAAGTATTTATTACTTAATTACTTTACTGCCGGGCCATAGCAATTGCACCTATCAAAGCAACTAAAAGAATTATAGAAATGAGTTCAAATGGAAGGTAAAAATCTGTTGATAAATGAATCCCAATTTGTTGAACGTTACTTGTTAGGTCCTGCTCTATAATTTGATTTGATCTTGTAGTCCAAACAATCCCGTACCACGACGTATCCGAGATAGTAGTAATTAGTGAAAAAAGAATACTTGTACAAACCAGTGAAGTGACCCCATCCCCAACGGTCCAAAGATAGAAATCGTTGTAATATTCTGAACCATTCATGAACATCACAGCAAATAGGATTAAAACATTTACAGCTCCTACGTAAATAAGGAGCTGTGCAGCAGCTACAAAATAGGAGTTAGATGGAATATGGAATAAGGATATACAAACAAGAACCAGTCCCAATGAAAAAGCAGAATAAATTGGGTTGGTAAGTAAGACCACCCCCAGACCTCCTAATATAAGACCTGATCCCAGAAATACTAAAAGAATATCATGTATTGGTCCAGGTAAATCCATTCTGTGTAAAAAAAGAGATAAATAAATCGAAATATTTCATAAACTTACTAACCGATCCAAGAAAAAAGAGGTTACCTTATTTTTTTTCTTGTATATGATACGTTCCTAATTGAATCCTAAAGGGGTGTAGATTTATATAGATACAGTTATTGGATCAATCCCGCTACTGTATCTGAAAGAGTAGTTCGAAATTTTATATTTTGAAATCATCACAGATCTATGAATCCATTCTAAATCAAAATCAAGCCTTGATTCTCACCAATCAATAGTTATTTACTGACCTAGCAAAATGAAAGAAGCCTCACTCCTTTACTTTAGATCAAAACGGAATCTTAGTAATTGGTAATCGTTTTTGAATCAAGAGGTTTACCCCTGATTATTTTGATTGGAGTCGAATTCGTAATTGTTCGAATTGTGTAATCTCCAATTACTGACATTGGTAACCGGCCCAAAGCAATTTGATTATAATTCAATTCGTGACGATCATAAGTAGAAAGTTCATATTCTTCAGTCATTGATAAACAGTTTGTTGGACAATACTCGACACAATTACCACAAAATATACAGATTCCAAAATCAATACTATAATTAAGCAATCGTTTCTTTCTAATATCCGTTTCCAATCTCCAATGAACAACGGGTAGATCTATGGGGCATACCCGAACACATACTTCACAAGCAATGCATTTATCAAATTCAAAATGGATTCGACCACGAAAACGCTCCGATGTGATCGATTTTTCATAAGGATATTGAATAGTCACAGGTAAACGATTCACGTGAGATAAGGTAATCATGAAACTTTGACCAATATACCTTGCAGCTCGTATTGTCTGTTGACCATAATTCATGAACCCAGTCACCAAAGGGAACATATCGTGGATATCCATGAATAGTTTGATGTTTCTTTCTCTTGCTCTAGATAGGTTATGAATCTAGAATATCCTATTTTGTTATAGCGAAACGAGTTGGGAAGAAGTTGTTAATAATAGATTACCTAGAGAAATAGGTAAAAGAAATTTCCACCCAAGGTTTAATAGCTGGTCCATTCTCATCCTAGGTAAAGTCCATCTTGTTGTGATAGGAATGAACAGGAACAAATAAGCTTTAGCTAATGTAATAAGGATACCAACTGTCATTCCAAAGACTCCACCTGTTTTATTTATTCCAAAAGGTTCAGAAATGAATATGTACGGAATAGAGAAATTCCACCCGCCCAAGTAAAGAACTGTTACAAATAATGAAGAAACTAGTAGATTTAGGTAAGAAGCAACGTAAAATAAACCAGATTTAATACCTGAATATTCGGTTTGATAACCTGCTACTAATTCCTCCTCTGCTTCTGGTAAATCAAAAGGTAATCTTTCACATTCCGCTAGGGAAGAAATTAGAAAAACTATAAACCCTATAGGTTGACGCCACAGATTCCACCCCCAAAACCCATATTTTGACTGTGCCTCAACTATATCAACTGTACTTGAACTGTTAGATAATCATAGTCGATGATAACATCACTATTCCCATCGCTATTCCAGAACCGCACATGAGACCTCAGCTTCATACGGCTCCTCGATGGCCACAAATAAATCTAAGGACTGGTTCATTATTACCTCGGCATGTTTGTAGTGTAGATTAGAGTAACGATATATCGAAGAGTCCCGAATTAGACCAATGGAATTCCGTCCGCCATAATAAAAAAAAGCGCTTCCGAATTGATCTCATCCTTTATTTTCTAATTAGACTTAGAATTCTTTTAGTTCAGTAATAACTTAATCCTTCAATAAAATACTCGTTGTTTCAATAGATATTTCGACCCACACTTTTCGTACGAAAAATAATTAGACACTAATTCATGAGTTATAGTTGATAAATCATTATAAGAATTCTATCCGTATGAATATGGATAGGATTGAGGAAAGAAAGAATAAACAAAGATCTCTTATTATTTTATTCAGTTTTCCTATTGCATTCCATTTCTTTCGTTCCTGTTCTTCTTTCTCACTCAGAAGGGGGGTTTCTAAAAAATCAAATCAAAGGATTACTTCGTTCTCGACAGTCATTTATTTAATCAGTGGATAGAAGCATACTCTGGATCGGAATCGTGAGGAAGTACTGCTTGATCATTTCTACGAACTTAAAGCCCTCATTATGATTCCTTTTATGTTATGCAGAAATATCCCTTTGGATACCTTACATTATCTTCATCACTAATCCTTTGTGTACTTTCGTGTTCCTAACCGTCCACTCATTTTTGATTGATCCCCGATATGGTAATACATACAACATACAACAACATACAATACAATAGTAGAAACTCCATACAGTTGATCTTTTGCACCCGCTTCAAGTCATGATGACTAATCAACCAATCTTGGGGTAAACAGTTTCGACCGCTTATGTTTACTTCCACTTTACTCTCGTACATAGGGAATGAGAATCAATCTTCTTACTGCAAATTCATAAGCTGTTTTGTTTCACTCATATAACTATCTGGTTTAACTCATCGACCCGAATGATGAATAAAAAGAGAAAGGTATCTATTCAACACATCCAACCCCTTTCCTGGAAATAAAGGAAAGGGGTAAAGGTTCATGTTCCAACGAATCACACGTAGAGATATTGATAACACACACGGAGTTAATGGTATTTCATAACTAATAGATTGAGCAGCAGCTCGTAGACCACCCGAAAAGGAATATTTATTATTCGATCCATATCCTGACATAAGAAGTCCAATAGGAGCAATACTGGAAATAGCGATCCATAAAAAAACGCCTATACTGAGATCGGCTAGAACAAGGCGATAGCCAAAAGGAATTACTAAATAGCTTAGTAGAATTGATATGACCGCTATAGATGGCCCCATACTGAATAAACGAACATCTCCTCTAGATGGGAGAAGATCCTCTTTCAAAAGTAGTTTGGTCCCATCTGCTAGAGCTTGAAGAATTCCCAAGGGGCCGGCATATTCAGGCCCGATACGTTGTTGTATCCCTGCAGATATTTCTCTTTCTAACCACACAATCACGAGTACGCCTATTGTGATTCCCGATACAGGAGTAAAAATAGGGACAAGCAGCCATAAGAGGTCATAGACCTCTTTTAAGGATTCCGATCTGGAAAAAGAATTGATAGCTTGTACTTCTGTCGTATCAATTATCATTTCAACGATCAACTTCTCCCATAATGATATCTATACTACCTAGTATCGTCATGATATCAGCCAATTTCATTCTTTTAACTAGCTGAGGAAGAATTTGCAAATTGATGAAACCAGGTGGACGAATTTTCCATCTCCAGGGAAAAACACTATTATCCCCTATCAGAAAAATTCCCAATTCTCCCTTTGGGGCTTCTACTCTCACATAAAGTTCTTGTTTCGACAATTCAAAAGTGGGAGAAGGCTTTTTACTAATGAATCGATATTCAAAACCATTCCATTCGGAATCACTTGCTCTATCAAAGCGTCGAACTTCTAAGTTCTCATAGGGCCCCCCCGGAATTCCTTCTAGAGCCTGTTGAATAATTTTTATGGATTCCGTCATTTCATTAATTCGTACTAAATAACGAGCTAATGAGTCTCCTTCTTTTTGCCACTGGACTTCCCAATCGAATTCATCGTAACACTCATAATGATCAACTTTACGAAGATCCCATTGGATTCCGGAAGCTCGTAGCATTGGTCCCGATAAACCCCAATTTATTGCTTCCTCCCCACCAATAATGCCCACCCCTTCAACTCGTTCCAAAAAAATGGGATTTTGCGTAATAAGCTTTTGATATTCAACAATTCCTGTTAAAGAATAATCGCAGAAATCCAAACATTTATCTATCCAGCCATGAGGTAGATCAGCAGCGACTCCCCCGATACGGAAATAATTATGCATCATTCGCATACCTGTGGCAGCTTCGAATAGGTCATATAGCAATTCCCTTTCTCTGAAAATATAGAAGAAGGGAGTCTGTGAACCGATATCTGCCATAAAAGGTCCAAGCCATAATAAATGAGAAGCTATACGACTCAGCTCCAGCATAATTACTCTGATATAGCTGGCTCTTTTGGGTACTTGAATATTTCCTAATTGTTCTGGTGCATTTACCGTTATTGCCTCTGTGAACATAGTAGCTAAATAATCCCAACGTGTTACATAAGGAAGATATTGTATAATTGTTCGGTTTTCCGCAATTTTTTCCATCCCTCTGTGTAAATAACCCAATACGGGTTCGCAGTCAATAACATCTTCACCATCTAGAGTAACGATAAGTCGAAGAACACCATGCATTGATGGGTGGTGAGGACCCATATTAACTATCATGAGGTCTTTTCTTGTAGCCGGTACATTCATATGTTTTCTTCTCCGATCCATTATTCTATGAATTGCCGAAAACGAAATAAATGAGGTTCATCAAAATTCAAGATCTAATAAACCAAAGAATTCAAATAATCTTCAAATTAACGAGTTTTTGGTTCCCGAATATCTAATTGATCGATTAATTTTTTATAACGCACTCTATTTTTCTTTGACAAATAAGCCAGCAGTCGTTGACGTTTTCCCAGAATTTTCCGCAAACCTATCTGAGATAAATAATCTTTTCTGTGCAATTCAAAATGTGAAGTAAGTCTCTGTATCTTATTGGTGAAACTGATTACTTGAAATTCAACAGACCCTTTGTTTTTTTCTTCTTTCGGAATAACTGAGATGAATGAATTTTTGACCATAACCATAAAAATAAAATTTCTCTCTCTTTTTTTTTCCACAGATATGGATTTTACCAATCAGGAATAATAATAATGCCAGTTATTTTGATCTGATACACCCAATAATCTGGATTTATTCATATATTACTTTATTCTATCAAATCAAATCAAAATGAAATTCAAATGAATTGTAAGTACAATTTGTAATTTGATTCGATAGAAGGGCAATTTCTGTACCCACAAAAGAAAATTATTTTGACCTAAGAAGATTCTGCCGAATCATTTCTAGATTCAATCCAATTGAGACGTTATTGAATCGGTATCATGTATTAGAATGTAACACAGCGTGTGTGTACATTCATATACCAGACCCGACACCTGATATATAGGAAATGTACCAACCATCAACTAATTCCGAATCGTGGATACATATGTATCCTTGACATACTGAAACGGCTGCCATTATTGGTATCAAACCAGTAGCGATTCATACAAGCTAAATCCTCTAATCGATAATTGGGCCAAAGAAACAATTTGAATTGAATGAATTTATTTATATCTGTATCAATATGCTTGTCCTCATCCAAAAATTGACCCCAGTTCCTTACATTGTTGTCATTGAAAAATACCGGATTTCTATCCATAACATTCCTATTTCCGGAATTGAAACAAATTAGAATTCTCAATTCTCTACGACGCCTAGGGGATAGAATATTTTCAGGAACAAGCAAATCATAATGATTTTCGTCTCTATTCACAAGCATCTTTTTATGTTGTACAATGGATCCATTGAAATAATTCTCATCAACATACCTTTTTTCTTGATATCTTCCATTAGTTTGGCATTTATTATTATGGACCAACGAGATACCTATGGTTTGATACATAATAAATTGTCTATCCCATTTTATAGACAGACGTACTGGTTCGAGAATCAATATTCCCTTTTTTATCAATTCTGGAAGAGTTAGATTCGTCTGAATTAACATTACATCCAGGTGCATTTCTCCTCCTTGAATAGAGGATATAGCAATTTCCTTTGCATTTATTAGTCTAAGCAGGAAACAATATACCTTAACATTATTGAAAATTCTGTGATTCAAAGGATCATCCCATCTCAATTGAAAAAGCAAATATTTTTTCAGGAATAACTCTAGTTTTGCTTTCTTGTTACTCTCGGGTTGTCCTTTCTTTTCACGTTTTTGAATGTCTGATTCCGTGTAATCCTTTTCAAAATCTTTTTGTTGTTTTCGTGCGTCTGAGCCAATATTTCCGTGGCCGAGCTGTTCTTTTTCTTCTTGATTTCGATTCTTTAATTCAAGATATTCTTTTTGATTAGATGATATACGAAGATTCTTTTTTTGATTTCCATTAATGTTTTTGTTTTCACTAATGTTTTCATTTCCATTAAAAATGAAAAGAAGTAATTTGATTGGTATAATCCATGGTTTGATCTTATATGCATCATAAAGTGGCACAAATTCTGAGAAGAACCAAGATTTCGTATTTAATATGGGACGATATAGCATTTCTTTATTCATTCCCATCAAAAAAAAGTTTTTTTTTTGATTGGGTGGGTTGATTTCTTGATGAATCGTGAGATAGAAAAGATCTTTCTTATCAATTATTTGATAATAATCAGTCTCGGTCTTAGTCATTTTATTAATGTTGGTCCCGGTATCCGTATCGGTCCAGGACTCAATATCGATATTCTTTCTAAGAAATAAATCGAAAATTTTCCACTCCAAATATTTTCTATCCATACTTTTACCCGTACCAATAATATACTCTTCTCCTAGATAATCACTAATAGACATATCCCCCAGTACATAAAATGGTTCAATTTTAGGTGTGTTGTAATTATATGGAATCTCTCGGTCCTCATTTACTTGTAATGAGGGTGGATAAATATATGAGTCTTTCCTATCCCCATAATTAATATATTTATATGAAAAAAGATCATATCTGTAGTTTTTTTTTAATTTTGCCTTTTTGCTCGTCAATGAATTCACTTCATAATCATTTTTTTTCTCGTAATGAATGAATTGGGCTTTTTCGTATGAATTCTTTTTTGAGTCTTTATTTTGAATCGTACGACGCCGATTGACCCTAGTTCGCCATTTTTGCGGTACTAATTTAGACCACCTAGCCTGAGATAAATTGTATTGATAATGACCCCTTAACCAGTTTTTCCATTCATTCATTCCAGAATTCGGAAGTTTTTTATGCCTTGATTTGGAATCTAATATTCTTCGTGTTCCAAAAAAATTCCAGATTCTATCCTTAAGAATAAGATATGCTTCGCGATATTGAAGTAGAGATCTCAAATGATACTTCTTATTAATAGCTTGGATTTGTGATAATTTGTAAAATACAGATGCTTGTGAAAAGGAATATAGGTCACCAGAAATCTTTGATTTATTATTACTAATATTAGAAAGAGACTTTTTTATAGTCGAAATAAAGTGAATTTTTTTTTTATTTGTTTCATCAATCCCTTCTTTATTTTTTTCATCATTGTGAATGTATTTATCGATAATCTTTTTTGTTGATTCAAGGAAAAGTTGTACATTGACTCTAGAAACATTAACAGTACATAGAAAGATATGTATGTATATTCTTTCGTTGAAAAATGTCAAAAAATAGTGCCATTTGCGTATGAATATGAATCTGTTACTTCTTCTTTTTGATATCTGCCAAATATGTTTCTGTGATTCCGATCTTTTATCACCACAACTTGTATCGTTAGGACTAATATTTATATCCGGAGTTAGAAATATTTTTCTTTTGTCTTTTGCACCCCTTTCTATTTGATTTCTGATTAGGTTTGTTCTATCGGACAGATCTTTCCTTTTTTTTTCTGTCAGTGAATAATTTTCCCAATCCATGAATCTAATTCGAGTGGTCGATTCAGGAACAATTTTATTACTGCTTATGATTATGGAATCTTTTCCATTTTCATTCGGTTCATATACTTTCTTCAATACAAATAAGAAAATTGGATTTACGTTTGCAAACTCTTTTATTATTCTTTTTAAAAATAGAACCGTTTTGATAATCCATCTTGTTTTTTCTTTTGAGACCTTTATAAACTGTTTTGTTTTTTCTTTGAAAACTCTTAGAACTAGAAAACATTTTTTTTTCACTTTTCTCTTTTTTTTTTCGAATTCATTATAAATAGGTTCAAAAAAGGAAGGTTGTTGTCGGGCAGAACCAAAAGGTAGTTCGGTTTCCCTTCCCCAGATTGTTAAAAAACAAAAATTTTCTGTTTTCCCTTTCTTTTGGATTGGATCTCTATGATGGGATCGTAGTTTGGATTTGCGCCAGGGTTTCAGACAGAAAGGAAATAGGATTTTTATCTGAATACCATCTGTTAACCAGTTTTTCGGAAATTCTGTTTCTGATAATTGAACACCGTTATAGGTGCATTTAACATGCATTTCTCTATTCCACTCCTTCAAATCCTCGTACCACTC